ATTCATAGATGTGGATCTCGGACCTATGAATGGGGGTATTCCCGATACTCACAAAGAAAAGGGGAAGTGACTTGGACAAAAAGGGAAGTGACTTGGACAAAAAGAGAAGTGACTTGGACAAAAAGAAACGAAGTGACTTAGACAAATCTTGTTTGTCGATAGCCTCGGACCAATCAATCGAATATTGATTAATACGTAATCGATCGAACACTACTTGAAAGCGGTTCTTCTGTTCAGAAATGAAATGTTCCAAATGTTCCTGGAAATTCTTGCTCCCATTGGACCATTTGTATCTATATACATCAGGATCCCGATTCATGGATCTCTCGGTTCGAGAAATAAGAGGATCAAACCATTTGTTCTGACTCTTTTTCAAATTCGATAAATGTTGGTTGATCGTATATTTCATTATAGTTATATGATTCAAAGTCTCATTTCCTATTTGATCCCTTGGAATTCCATATTCGAAGTTGCGATCGGATCTATTCATTAAAAAGAATCGATTCGATACATTTCTTATGTACCCATAGGTGCTATATTGGATTTGAATCAGATTTCGGATCCATCTGTATTGATTGACTGCCTCCATTATGTTGTTGCTAGCAAATACCGCTTTTTTGAGTTTTGGATCTTCCAAATCATTCCCCCAGTAGATCCGGACCGATTTTTTTCTGATCCTTCGATAAAAAGATTCATTCTCTTCATAAAAAAGAGGAGGTAGAACCAATAAAGATTTCTTTTTCGATTCATCTCTGGAGTTGAATACCTCATTCAAGAATTTTTTTTGATCCAACCCGTAGGAATCAATAGAAAAGGCAAATCCCCTATGATACACCAGATCCGGCTCGGTTATTGATAGAGTGAATAGATCTGCCATTTCTTGAAATCTCTCTTCGGATTCAAAATCGCGGTGTAACGTGTATCCCCTTTTGCTCCATAGATGAAATAAATCCAAAAATGGATTTTTGTTCAACAAGAAAATCTTATTCAAACTGTCCATATCTGGTTCGTCCTTCGGAACCATATCACATCCCGGATCTGATGAAATAGGATGAATTGAGACGGTATTTTGTAAATACGTAATTATCTTGAATATATCAACCATTTCTTTATTTTCCGATCGCCTGGAAGGGACAAAAGAAACATCTTGTTTTTTCTTCCAAAATTTCTGATCTCTAGTAGACCTCTCAATAGGATTCGAACCCAGATGAAGTTCTGCCCATCTGTCAGAGAAAAAAGAACGAATTGATCTTGTAGGATTCCCAAGAAATTCTTCGATTTCTTCCGGAAGCAGATGAATAATCATCTGCTTCTCACGTTCCGTGAATAGCCGGGACATTGAGGAAGATCCAAAAAGGCATTTCGGGAATCGATCTGATTCTATCTCTGTTCGTTCCGTTTGAAGAAAGGAAGGATCCCAAAGAATCGATCTTTCTTTTAGTTGCTGAATCTCTGTTTGATCAATCAATGTGTGATATTCTGAATCCTCACTTCTAATGGAATCGAAATGGTCTATGGATTGATCAGAAGATCCTTTCCATTGGCTAGAATCCCTTACTTGAACGAAAATAGATCTTGTGGAATCATATTGAATATTTGACAATACATTCCGTACCTTGCTAAAAAACCGATCTTTGTTTACCAACCACACATTGTCTAACCAAATCAAATTCTCTCTCGATACGTTCCTCAAAAAATCCGATTCGTGCGGATTCTTCCCCCAACTAACGAAGAGATCTTGGCGGAATTGCCACATATGAAATTGAGCACAATTTTGCAAAGAAATACCCCACTTGTTTCTCGAGAAGAGATGGGAAACATGCTCAATATCATTTGATGGAATAGTTGCCCCAGCTCCTTGTTGTTTGAAGAAGCCCTCCCCTTCCATTGGTCTTTTTTCACGAAAAGCAGACATGAGATAACAAATCAAGTCTTTCCCTAAGATTTCGAATAGCTGTCCCGAATTCAAGTTGATTATGTTTCGCTTCTTCCTCGGAGAAAGACGATCAAACAATTCCCAATCATGGTCCTTGCGGATCGGATCATCCGTATAGGATAAAAAAAGAAACTCCAGATATTTGCTATCTTTCTCTTTGAATGAGATCTCAATTCCAGCTACGGTTTCATTAGATATCTTACAACTAGAATCGCTCCTTTTTCCGATCCGGTTCCTCCACCACCGCAAACTCCGGTTAGATTCAGGCATGATACACTTTTTATTTATTGGGAGAACCCAAGTACTCTCTTGCGGATCCATAAAACAACTCTCAGAAATCTTTTTCCCTTTTGGAAGATACAGGAGCGAAACAATCAACCTATTGATATTGGAAGACCAAAAAGATTCTTCCAATGTCTCATTTCTGGGTCCAATGGAATTCATAGGTATAGGAAGAAGCCCCATCAAATAGAGATTTTTTCTTTCGACCATCTTTCGATTGTTAATACGAGATATAAGGACCGCTACTACAAGCAGTACTACACCTTTGATCGTGAAATATCGATTGCTTGTTAAACCCTGTGAATCACGTGAAAGTAGGATACTCCAAATTCGGGGGTCAAAGAGTTTCATAAAACGTTCTTGGTGGAAAAAAATGTGAGTGAAAGACCCCACTGAATCGAATTTGATCCATGAATCTAAGAAATAGTGAGAATTCTTGATCTCTCTCAATATCTCTCTCAATTCGACGATCCAGGATTTGAATTGATGTCGTTTCATTGATTCCTCCTAAAGATTTCATTTCAATTGGAATTTGGTTATTCACGATGTACGATGATCCCTGTTAAGCATCCATGGCTGAATGGTTAAAGCGCCCAACTCATAATTGGCAAATTCGTAGGTTCAATTCCTGCTGGATGCACGCCAATGGGAACGTTCAATAAGTCTATTGGAATTGGCTCTATATCAATGGAATCTCATCATCCATACATAACGAATTGGTATGGTATATTCATACCATAACATATGAACAGTAAGAACTAAAATTCTTATCGATACTGGAACTCATAGGGAAGAAAATGGATTTATGGATGGAATCAAATATGCAGTATTTACAGAAAAAAGTATTCGGTTATTGGGGAACAATCAATATACTTCTAATGTCGAATCAGGATCAACTAGGACAGAAATAAAGCATTGGGTCGAACTCTTCTTTGGTGTCAAGGTAATAGCTATGAATAGTCATCGACTCCCGGGAAAGGGTAGAAGAACGGGACCCATTATGGGACATACAATGCATTACAGGCGTATGATCATTACGCTTCGACCGGGTTATTCTATTCCACCTCTTATAGAGAAAAGAACTTAAAGCAAAATACTTAATAACACGGCGATACATTTATACAAAACTTCTACCCCGAGCACACGCAATAGGGCCGTAGACAGTCAAGTGAAATCCAATCCACGAAATAATTTGATCTATGGACAGCATCATTGTGGTAAAGGTCGTAATGCCAGAGGAATCATTACCGCAGGGCATAGGGGGGGAGGTCATAAGCGTCTATACCGTAAAATCGATTTTCGACGGAATAAAAAAGACATATATGGTAGAATCGTAACCATAGAATACGACCCTAATCGAAATGCATACATTTGTCTCATACACTATGGGGATGGTGAGAAGAGATATATTTTACATCCCAGAGGGGCTATAATTGGAGATACCATTGTTTCTGGTACAGAAGTTCCTATATCAATGGGAAATGCCCTACCTTTGAGTGCGGTTTGAACTATTGATTTACGTAATTGGAAGTAACCAATTAGGTTTACGACGAAACCTAGAAATCGATCACTGATCCCATTTGGGTACCTCTACGGGATAGACCTCACCAGAAAACTGTTGAGTAACGGCAGCAAGTGATTGAGTTCAGTAGTTCCTCATAGAAAATTATTGACTCTAGAGATATGGTAATATGGAGAAGACAAAATTGTTTGAAACACGCACAGAACCGGAAGCGCCCCTTCTTTGTTTCAAAGAGAAGAGGACGGGTTATTCACATTTAATTTGATGGTCAGAGGCGAATTGAAAGCTAAGCAGTGAGAATTAAGATCCCCCCGGGGAAAAAGAGAGATGTCTCCTACGTTACCCGTAATATGTGGAAGTATCGACGTAATTTCATAGAGTCATTCGGTCTGAATGCTACATGAAGAACATAAGCCAGATGACGGAACGAGGAGACCTAGGATGTAGAAGATCATAACATGAGTGATTCAGCAGATTTGGATTCCTATATATCCACTCATGTGGTACTTCATCATACGATTCATATAAGATCCATCTGTCTAGATATCACCATATACATCTAGAAAGCCGTATGCTTTGGAAGAAGCTTGTACAGTTTGGGAAGGGGTTTTTTTTGATAAAAAAGAAGAATCTACTTCAACCGATATGCCCTTAGGTACGGCCATACATAACATAGAAATCACACTTGGAAAGGGTGGACAATTAGCTAGAGCAGCAGGTGCTGTAGCGAAACTGATTGCAAAAGAGGGTAAATCGGCCACATTAAGATTACCATCTGGGGAGGTCCGTTTGATATCCAAAAACTGCTTAGCAACAGTCGGACAAGTGGGTAATGTTGGGGTGAACCAAAAAAGTTTGGGCAGAGCCGGATCGAAGTGTTGGCTAGGCAAGCGTCCTGTAGTAAGAGGAGTAGTTATGAACCCTGTAGACCATCCCCACGGGGGCGGTGAAGGGAGAGCGCCAATTGGTAGAAAAAAACCCACAACCCCTTGGGGTTATCCCGCGCTTGGAAGAAGAAGTAGGAAAAGGAAAAAATATAGTGATCGTTTTATTCTTCGTCGCCGCAAATAGGAATATTGAAAATCGAATTGAATTTTTTGAATTTGAAATAATGTGATGGGCGAACGACGGGAATTGAACCCGCGCATGGTGGATTCACAATCCACTGCCTTGATCCACTTGGCTACATCCGCCCCTTATCTAGCTAAAGGATTTTATCCTTTTCCCATCTGTATTTATTCTTACCTCCATACTTAACTTAGATCGAGATATTGGACATAGAATGCCCATTTTTAAAAGGAGTAATCTACTGTGACACGTTCACTAAAAAAAAACCCTTTTGTAGCTAATCATTTATCGAGAAAAATTGAAAAACTCAACATGAGGGAGGAGAAAGAAATAATTGTAACTTGGTCTCGGGCATCTACCATTATACCCACAATGATTGGCCATACAATCGCTATTCATAATGGAAAAGAACATTTACCTATTTATATAACAGATCGTATGGTGGGTCACAAATTGGGGGAATTCGCACCTACTCTTACTTTCGCGAGACATGCAAGAAACGATAATAAATCTAGTCGCTAAGTTCATTTTTAGTTAAGCCAAAATGAAAAATTAAAATTATTTATCTTAATCTCAATATCTTGTCTTGTATAAGATAAGCGACTTATCATTCATTTGTGAGGGATAACCTTATGATAAAGAACTCAAGTTCTGTTAGAAAAATAAAGATATTAGCTCAATACAGATGTAGTATGTCTGTTTTCAAAGTACAAAGAGTAATTGATCAGATTCGCGGCCGTTCCTATGAGGAAACACTTATGATATTGGAACTTATGCCTTATCGAGCATCTTATACCATTTTAAAATTGGTTTATTCTGCAGCAGCAAATGCTAATCATAATATGGGTTTGAACGAAGCCGATTCATTCATTAGTGAAGCTAAAGTGAATAGAAGTACTATAGGTAAAAAATTGAGACCTCGAGCTCGAGGACGTAGTTATACAATAAAAAAACCCACTTGTCATATAACAATTGTATTAAAAGAGAAATCTAAATACTAAATAGGAAATTGAATTAAGAAATTAAATAGAATAAAGAAATTCAATTTAAAACTTAAATAATAAAATGAAATAAATAGAAATTTAAATTTAAGATTATATATATATATATATATTTAATATATATATATTTAATATTATATATTATGTATTTAAAATGTATTAAACTGTATAAAAATTAAATATAAAATTAAATGTATTAAATAAAATAAAAAACGAACAAACAATAAATATGGATGAAAAGATGATAATAATCTAATTAATAGATGATGATAATCTAATTAATAAATAATAGAAAAATAAATACAATAGAAAAATATGGGACAAAAAATAAATCCACTCGGTTTCAGACTTGGTACAACCCAACATCATCATTCCTTTTGGTTCGCACAACCAAAAAATTACTCCGTGGGTCTAGAGGAAGATGAAAAAATAAGGAATTGTATCAAGAACTATGTACAAAAAAATAGAAGAATATCCTCGGGTTTGGAAGGAATCGCACGCATAGAAATAAAAAAAAAAATAGATTTAATCCAGGTCATAATCTATATTGGATTTCCTAATTTATTAACGGAAGGTCAAACGCGTGGGATCGAAGAACTACAGATGAATGTACAAAAAGAGTTTTATTCTGTGAACCGCAAACTTAACATTGCTATCACAAGAGTTGAAAAACCTTACGGACAACCAAATATTCTTGCAGAATATATAGCTTTACAATTAAAAAATCGAGTTTCATTTCGAAAGGCTATGAAAAAAGCTATTGAATTAACTGAACAAACAGATACAAAGGGAATTAAAGTACAAATAGCAGGACGTATCGACGGAAAAGAAATTGCACGTGTTGAATGGATTAGAGAAGGTCGAGTTCCCCTACAAACAATTCACGCTAAAATTGATCATTGTTGCTATCCAATTCGAACTATCTATGGAGTATTAGGCATAAAAATTTGGATATTTATGGATGGGGAAGAATAAACCTTTATTTTGCTTGCCATGTTATTCAATCCAGCGATAGAACAAAAAATGACAAACCGTGTGATTCTTTTTCCGTTAAATTAAACAAAAATGAGCAATTCCAATTCTATAAGGTTGAATAACAATTTGATTGACTATTTTTTTGTTAAAATTGCTATGCTTAGTGTGTGACTCGTTAATTTCTTCTTTAGAGTTGAAAGTTGGGATAAAAAAACAGACTGAACCCTCCTATAAACTTAGAAACTATATTTAAAGTAATAAAATAACCAACTTATTGCTTCGTACTGTCGAGATCCCAAGAAACAGTCACTATATGACTAGATCCCCCATATAGTTGCAGCAACTATAATTAAAAATTTTTCTCCATAAAAAGAAATCTAATTGTGGGTTAAAAAGAAAAACAGGGATGTGGATAAATGGAAGGATGATAGAAAGAGAGAACAAAAGTGTTAATGATATAGAATTCCAATATGTATGGTCTATGAACTAACTCATAAAATAAAAGGCAATGTGATAAAGCATCAATACTGATTATAAAATTATAAAAATTTCAAAACAAAATACAAAATAAAACAATATGAAAAATACAAAAAATAGAATTAAAAAAAAAAAATAAGAAAATAAAGATAAAAAACAATAAAGAAAAGATATAATAGCCAAAAAGTATAATAAGAAAGAAAAAAGAGCTGTCGGGTTACTAAAAACTGAGGATGTTGACTCGGAAACTCAATTTTTAGCTCCATTGTGGAGTTCGGGCCTAATCATTAATGGAGAAGCTGTGGGAACGAGAGAACCTGTGATTGCATAGGATTCTACGGAAAAAGAATCAAAAGAATTCATCGGATGGGATGGCGGAACAAGCCAAGAAAAATGGATTTATTCTGATAGGTCATGGATTGCCCTACAAATGAAACAGGAAAGAGTCAATATTCGCCCGCGAAACTTATATTTTTATTTTTATTTAACAGAATTGCATTACAATATTTTTACGTGTTTGAACAAACAAATTAAATAGAAAGAAAAAAAAAAGTGTCATTAGATTATTTAGTTAGAAATAAATAAGTCTATTTTAGAGATACTGTAATCTATTTATTCAATCCTTTGATTCGCGAGGAGCTGGATGAGAAGAAACTCTCACGTCCGGTTCTGTAGTAGAGATGGAATTAAGAGACCATCCACTATAACCCCAAAAGAACCAGATTTCGTAAACAACATAGAGGAAGAATGGGGGGGGTATCTTGTCGAGGCAATCATATTTGTTTCGGTAGATACGCTCTGCAGGCACTTGAACCCGCCTGGATTACCGCTAGACAAATCGAAGCAGGGCGAAGAGCAATGACACGATATGCGCGTCGTGGTGGAAAAATATGGGTACGTATATTTCCTGACAAACCTGTTACAGTAAGACCCGCGGAAACACGTATGGGTTCGGGTAAGGGATCCCCCGAATATTGGGTATCTGTTGTTAAACCCGGTCGAATACTTTATGAAATTAGCGGAATATCAGAAACAGTAGCCAGAGCTGCTATTTCAATAGCAGCGTCCAAAATGCCCATACGAACTCAATTTGTTATTTCAGGATAGGGATGGACAACTAAAGGTTACATTTAATTTTAGTATGAAAACATAACCACAATTTTTCTTTCTTTCTGGACAGACAATATTTCATTTCCTTTTTATTTCCCCCTTTACATTGAAATAACGGATTAAAAAAATGATATGATTCAACCTCAGACCCTTTTGAATGTAGCGGATAACAGCGGAGCTCGAAAATTGATGTGTATTCGAATCATAGGAGCTGGTAATCACCGATATGCTCATATTGGTGAACTTATTGTTGCTGTAATCAAAGAAGCAGTGCCAAATATGCCTTTAGAAAGATCAGAAGTCATTCGAGCTGTAATTGTACGTACTTGTAAAGAACTCAAACGTGACAACGGTATGATAATACGATATGATGACAATGCGGCCGTTGTCATTGATCAAGAGGGAAATCCAAAAGGAACTCGAGTTTTCGGTCCGATCGCTAGGGAATTGAGACAATTAAATTTTACTAAAATAGTTTCATTGGCTCCAGAGGTGTTATAGATATAGATATTCTAATCTAAATAGTATATATACTATATACATACTAGATATACATACTAGATATACATACTAGATCTATATAGATAATAGATGAGACTAGAATATAATATAGCAATAAAGAATCCCAGATAAATAGATTAAATTCCAATTCAGTAGATTTTGTGGATAATGTCTCACGTATATACTTTATTTATTAAAAATATTTTTTATTAAATTATAAAATGATAAAAAAAAGTAAACATGTTGTTTATATCAAAATTAGGAGGAACCAACAATTAGAGTTCGTCATGAGTAGCGACACAATTGCTGATATAATAACTTCTATAAGAAATGCTGACATGAATAAAAGGGGAACAGTTCGAATAGCATCCACAAATATCACTGAAAACATTGTTAAAATACTTCTACGAGAGGGTTTTATTGAAAATGTTCGCAAACATCAAGAAAATAACAAATATTTCTTGGTTTTAACCCTGCGACCTAGAAAGACTAGGAAGGGCATATATAGAACTGTTTTAAAACGTATCAGCCGACCCGGTTTACGAATTTATTCCAACTCTCAACGAATTCCTAAGATTTTAGGTGGCATGGGAATTGTAATTCTTTCTACTTCTCGGGGTATTATGACAGATCGAGAAGCTCGACTAGAAAAAATTGGAGGAGAAATTTTGTTATATATATGGTAATCCTCTTACTTTGGTATCCTAATTTTCTCTACAATTTCATAGAATAGAGAGTAAAAGTGAGTTATATAACTATAACTCTTTCTCTATGAGTTTAGTTGCTACTTCAGTTGATACTTCAAGGAGGTTACCTGGAATGAAAGAACAAAAATTGATTCATGAAGGTTTAATTACTGAATCACTTCCAAACGGGATGTTCCGGGTCCGCTTAGATAATGAAGATGTAATTTTGGGTTATGTTTCGGGTAGGATCCGACGCAGTTTTATCCGTATACTACCGGGGGATAGGGTCAAAATTGAAGTAAGTCGTTATGATTCAACCAGGGGACGTATAATTTATAGACTTCGCAACAAAGATTCAAACGATTAGGGGATTTTTGGCAAATTCTTTTTCTGGAAATACAATTCGAAGTAAAAAAAAATTTAAGAGACTTATTTTCTTCCAAAGAATAGATTCAGAATTCAAGTAAGGAATAATAAATATGAAAATAAGGGCTTCCGTTCGTCAAATTTGTGAAAAATGTCGACTGATCCGTAGGCGCGGACGAATTTTAGTGATTTGTTCCAATCCGAGACATAAACAAAGACAAGGATAATCTCTCGAAGAAAGAACTTTTAAAACTAAAAGAAAGACAAAAAAAAGGATCTCTTTCACCACGAAATGGATATTTCCATATCTTTTCCTATATTTCTGACTGATATTGATGAGATAATCAAATATGACAAAAGCTATACCAAGAATTGGTTCACGTAGGAATGGGCGTATCGTTTCGCGTAAGAATAGACGTAGAATACCAAAAGGAATTATTCATGTTCAAGCAAGTTTCAACAACACCATTGTAACTGTTACAGATGTACGAGGTCGTGTGGTTTCTTGGGCCTCCGCGGGTACTTCTGGATTCAAGGGCACAAGAAGGGGAACACCTTATGCTGCTCAAGCAGCAGCACTAAATGCTATTAATACGGTCGTTGATCAGGGTATGCAACGAGCCGAAGTTATGATAAAGGGCCCTGGTCTCGGAAGAGATGCAGCATTACGAGCCATTCGTAGAAGTGGTATACTATTAAATTTCGTACGTGATGTAACACCTATGCCACATAATGGATGTCGACCTCCTAAAAAAAGACGCGTGTAGAAAAAAATATATTTCATTTCAAGAGAAATAAATGATTCATTGATGTGATCAAAATCAAAATAGTAGTATAGTATGGTTCGAGAGCAAGTAGCCGAATTTACTCGAACACTACAGTGGAAGTGTGTTGAATCAAGAGTAGACAGTAAGCGTCTTTATTATGGTCGTTTCATTCTGTCCCCACTTATGAAAGGTCAAGCCGATACCATAGGTATTGGCATGCGGAGGGCTTTACTTGGAGAAATGGAAGGAACATGTATAACACGTGCAAAATCTGAGAAGGTGCCACATGAATATTCTACCATAGTGGGTATTGAGGAATCAGTACATGAAATTTTACTAAATTTGAAAGATATTGTATTGAGAAGCAATATATATGGAGTTAAAAACGCATCCATTTGTGTCAGAGGTCCTAGATACGTAACCGCTCAAGATATAATCTCACCACCCTCTGTGGAAATAGTTGACACAACACAACATATAGCTAACTTGACAGAACCCATGGATTTTTGTATTGAATTACAAATCAAGAGGGATCGCGGATATCGTATGAAATGCACAAATAACTCTCAAGATGGAAGTTATCCTATAGATGCTGTTTCCATGCCTGTTCGAAATGCGAATCATAGTATTCATTGTTATGGGAATAATAATGAAAAACAAGAGATACTTTTTCTAGAAATATGGACGAATGGCAGTTTAACTCCTAAAGAAGCACTTTATGAAGCTTCTCGTAATTTGATTGATTTATTTATTCCTTTTCTACATGCGGAGGAAGAGGATATTAATTTCGAAGAAAATAGGTTTATTCTATCTCCCTTTACCCTTTTTCAAGATAGGTTAACAAAAAAAAAGGGGGAATTCTATTGAAATGTATTTTTATTGACCAATCAGAGTTGCCTTCCAGAGCCTATAACTGTCTCAAAAGGTCTAATTTAATATATACATTATTATATACATTATCAGATCTTTTAAGTAAGAATTAAGAAGATCTTTTATGAAAATTTCATATTTTAGCGGAGAAGATCCAAAGGAAATATTGTACACTCTACGGAAGCATTTTAAAATTGATTTATTTAAGAATAAGTTTTCATTTTAAATCCATTGTAATTATTTCATTATCTTTTTCTAACAGAAATAGAAAGAAAAATTCGAAAAATAAAAAAATTTGTTTTTAATCTTTGACACAATCCGTATTTTCATGGAGTAGTATTAATGTATCTAGGGAATAGCGACTTCAAAGTCGCTATTCCCTAGATACCTACCCGTGGGATTTCACAGTTCAATCAATTTAAAAAAGACCTAAAGTTAGGGATTTATCAATGGGCAATGTTGCTCCAATACCTAACCAAAGAGCTACTGCGGTACCGATCAAAAAGACTGTTGTAGCTACAGGACGACGAAATGGATTTTGGAATTTATTGACATTCTCTAAAAAAGGTACTGTCAACAATCCCGTTGGTACAGAAACCATTAAAAGCACACCCAATAACTTATTGGGTACTGTGCGAAGTATTTGAAATACAGGAAAGAAGTACCATTCAGGTAAGATTTCCAAAGGAGTTGCAAATGGGTCCGCCGGTTCACCAATCATTGACGGTTCTAGAACCGCTAAGCCTACATTACAGGCAATAGTGCCTAAGATTACTACTGGAAAAATATATAAAAGATCGTTGGGCCATGCGGGTTCACCATAATAATTATGTCCCATCCCTTTAGCCAATTTAGCTCTTAATACAGGATCATTCAAGTCAGGTTTCTTTGTTATTGGGATAGATGAATTGTGATAAATCCATCCCCCAGAGGAACCGGACATGAGAATTTTTCATCACCCGGCTCGAGCAAGAATCAAAGAAATGTCAAAACAAAAAAGGATCGATATCAAATCTGGATTTCATATATATCCTCGCCTATATAATGACTCGGAAAATTTTTACTAAATTTCATTTCCGGAGCTGCAACTATATCATTGCAAGAAATTCAGTTCTTAGTAAATGCTCAATATCCAAGTAGGCTAATAAATTTAATCATGATCAAGTGCTTTTTGGATTGTCTCATGTCTTTTGATTGGCCTTTATCCACACAATTTCTTAAACACAAAATATTTACTTGTTACTAATAAAGAAAGTTTAGCCCTCGTTCTTCCTTAGACCCCTTGTTTCACCCCGATAGTATCTTAGATCGCGATCAATGCAAAGGAAATGAATGCATTTCTACACTATAAATAAGGAAGTAGAACAGAACATTGGATCATGCCACATCACTTATTTTATTCTATTCTAGTTTAGCGGATCTTACGGAGCCTGTTCATGTATAACATAATTCGGATATGATCATAGAAAAGAATCCCCTCAAGCGAACCGGCCTATCCTCTGCTACACGGTGGGCTAGCGTGGTGATTGGATGCGGAGACACATTTAATTGTGAATTACAACTACAATGTGGCAGATAAATATATTTGCATGGCTAAATTAATAGTTCAAGTCACACACTCCCATAATCCACCCTTTGCTCGTAAAATCTACTTCAACTATTTGTATCAAATTAAGAAATACAATATTTCGGAGTTGAAGAAAAGTATCCAAACAACATGTCTTATTTTTTCAATAATCCATATTTCTAGCAGCGAAATATTATTTATTGTCTACAGTTCCTTCCCGATATGATATAGGATCAATTCAAAATATCTACGACCTGTCTTCTCTATAAAGGACCCGAAATACCCTGCTTACGTATCATTGGAAAGTGCATTAACATAAATACGGCAGTAAGAAGAGGCAATACAAAAGTATGTAAACTATAAAAACGAGTTAAAGTGGATTGGCCCACACTAGCGCTTCCACGTAATAACTCTACCAAAGGGGATCCAATTACAGGAATAGCTTCAGGTACGCCTGTCACGATTTTGACTGCCCAATAACCAATTTGGTCCCGGGGTAAAGAATAACCAGTTACACCAAAAGATGCAGTCAATACAGCCAAAACTACACCTGTAACCCAAGTTAATTCGCGAGGCTTTTTAAATCCACCCGTAAGGTACACACGAAATACGTGCAAGATCATCATTAAAACCATCATACTTGCTGACCATCGATGAACTGATCGAATTAACCAACCAAAGTTGGCCTCAGTCATTATGTATTGAACAGAGGAAAAAGCCTCTGTAACGGTTGGGCGATAGTAAAAAGTCATAGCAAAACCTGTAGCTACTTGTACTAAAAAACAAGTCAGTGTGATTCCTCCTAAACAATAAAATATGTTGACATGAGGAGGAACATATTTACTAGTTATATCATCTGCAATCGCCTGAATCTCGAGACGTTCCTCAAACCAATCGTATACTTTATTGAGATAGGTAACCCAAGAAAAGGGTACTCCCCCTCTGAGAACCATATATGAGAATTTCATCTCGTACAGCTCAAGCGAAAACATACAAATATTGATTTCAGATTTCAACGAATATTTAATCGAATAAATAGTTCAAAACTTCTTAGCTGCTTGATTCACCTTGCCGCGAAGATAGGAACTAACAAAAATCCGAAATAGCTTCTTTGTATGGTAATGCCAAAAACTATCAAGTTGGCTCATCTGTCTTTTTTGATGTTAATTGGTAAAGGCCTCTTGAATCTTCTTTTCCCTATTTTTTTTTATTTGTTATTTTTTTATTTACTTTTGCTTTCCTATTGATAGGAATTCAGATAGGAATTCACTTGTTGAGACCCTACGATTCATTCAATTAAAACCTAAGATTCATACTGGAACCACGATGCTTTAATAAAGCAAAGACTCAAGCTAAACTTAAACTCAAAGGTTCTCCGAGTAAAAACCCTTTGATAATCATTTATTTAATGAATGTAAAAACTCAATAAAACCTAAGTAAAGAGCGAAGCTGTCCTTCGGTCAAAAAAGTCTTAAAAAAATCGCTTGGTTTAGGAAATCCTTATTTGAAATTTTTTGTTTTAAGTCCGGTTGCGAGGTCTAAATAGAGGTATGAATCATAGTTTCCATATTTGTTTAAATATTTTTTTTCTCGATCTATTCTATATATTATATTCCTATTCCGTGCTCCAGATACTCACTGGAATAAATATCTGACGAGATAGAATCATCTCGATAGAAACGACAGACCCATTCTCCGTATTATCAATAGGATCAATTATAACAAGTCACACACTCATATTCCGGAAACGCCGAAACAAAGAAATTACACGGTCGAACTACCAGACCAGAATAGTCTAAAATCCGAGTCTTCATTTTTGATGGAAAACTAAGACCTTTATAGTACTTATAAACCTAACTCATTGAAATTTAAACCTAACTCATTAAAATTCCATCCAGTAAAACTGAAGAATTATAAATTTCCAAAATAATAGATAGAAATATCGTAAAAAGAGCCATTGCGACTCCCATTAATGGTGTAGTCCCCCAGCCCGGAGCTACTTTACCATATTCCGAATTCAATGGTTTCAATAAATCCCCTACAGTAGTTTGTCTTGGCCCAGATCTAGAACTACCCTCAACGGTTTGTGTAGCCATAAATCCTATTTCATTATTGGTTAAGATCTGTTGACTTTGTATACCATTACGTTGTAGTTGTAAATAAACAATCTTATTGTGGATTCATTGTGATCTTGAATTTTTTTTTTTCAAATGGAAACTGCAACCCTAGTCGCCATCTTCATATCTGGTTTACTTGTAAGCTTTACTGGGTACGCTTTATATACCGCTTTTGGGCAACCCTCTCAACAACTAAGAGATCCATTCGAAGAACACGGAGACTAGTTGGCGTAATGAGCCTCCCATACAGGGAGACTCATTACTTCAATTGCGATAATGAAAAATTATTTTATTTTTTTAGTTAAAACCTTGGGTGGTTCTCGAAAAAAGATAGCGAAAAAAATTATCCCTAAAGTCGAGACTAAAAGGAATGTATAAACCAATGCTTCCATAGATTCAATCGTGATTTAGAATTATAGCTTTCACACTTATTCATTTGGGATCATTTACTGTATAAATGAAAAGAAAGAGTCAAAGAAAAAGATGATTGAAATCAAAATTTCTTAGGTGTATCCTATGTCAAATCGAAAAAATAGAGGCGAAAGATGCTCGAGCAGTGTTGTATCAGACTGCCTGTCTCCTTGTAGTTGGGTCTCCAACTTTTTGGAATGCTCCAAATTCCACTTGAACATCCAAATCTGGATCAATACCAGCAAAAACATCTCTGAATAAGGTTCTAGCACCATGCCAAATGTGTCCGAAAAAGAATAGCAAAGCAAAAGTAGCATGACCAAAAGTGAACCAACCCCTTGGGCTGCTACGAAAAACACCATCAGATTTCAAAGTAGCCCGATCTAATTCAAAAATTTCACCTAATTGGGCACGTCTAGCATATTTTTTAACAGTAGCAGGATCACTATAACTGACTCCATTGAGTTCGCCACCATAGAACTCAACAGTTACACCTACTTGTTCAACACTATACTTGGATTCCGCCCTTCTAAAAGGAACATCGGCTCTCACAATTCCGTCTCCATCTACCAAAACCACCGGAAATGTTTCAAAAAAGGTAGGCATACGACGTACAAAAAGCTCACGACCTTCTTTATCTCTAAAAACGGGATGTCCTAACCACCCAACAGCTATTCCATCTCCGCTGTCCATGGAGCCTGCTCTGAATAATCCCCCTTTTGCTGGATTATTACCGATATAATCATAAAAAGCTAATTTTTCGGGAATTTTAGACCAAGCTTCCGATAAACTCAGATTTTCGGCGAGTCCAGCACTAACTCTTCGATATATTTCTTGCTGAAAGTATCCCTGATCCCACTGATAACGAGTAGGGCCAAATAATTCGATTGGGGTAGTTGCTGAACCATACCACATAGTTCCAGCAACAACGAAAGCTGCAAAAAAAACAGCAGCGATACTACTGGAAAGTACAGTTTCAATATTCCCCATACGTAATCCTTTGTATAGACGTTGAGGTGGACGGACACTAAGATGGAATAAGCCTGCTAATATACCCAATGTACCGGCTGCAATATGATGAGAGGCTATTCCTCCGGGAACAAAGGGATCAAAACCTTCTGCACCCCACGATGGATTTACGGGTTGTACTTTTCCTGTTAGTCCATAAGGATCAGACACCCATATTCCAGGACCATACAACCCTGTTACATGAAATGCGCCAAAACCAAAGCAAGCCACCCCTGAGAGAAATAAATGAATTCCAAAGATTTTGGGCAAATCTAAAGAGGGTTTGCCCGTACGTTCATCACAGAATATTTCTAGGTCCCAATATACCCAATGCCAGATAGCTGCTAGGAAGCACAAGCCAGAAAACAAAATATGGGTTCCTGCCACGCCTTCATAACTCCAAATGCCCGGATTCGTTATAGTTCCTCCTGAAATACTCCAACCGCCCCACGAATCGGTTATTCCTAAACGAGTCATGAAAGGTATAACGAACATACCCTGTCTCCACATTGGATCAAGAGCAGGATCAGAGGGATCAAAAACTGCTAATTCGTATAGAGCCATTGAACCCGCCCAACCAGAAACTAGAGCTGTATGCATTATATGTACAGAGAGCAATCGACCGGGGTCATTCAATACGACAGTATGAACACGATACCAAGGCAAACCCATGCAAATACCCCTTTATCAAAGAAAATAGACACTATGTCACTTTATTTTATCGCATTGAAAAAGAATATAACTATATTATGTACCTAATATTATCTACTTTAACCTTTTCAGTGGATTCCGTATAAGAAAGGGTTAATATTGAATTACGTTCCATTAAAAATAAGGAAATAATTCTGTTCGTAAGAACAAAGAGAAGCAGATCTATTCTATACCTGATAAGTACCAATACGCAATGGGGGATTAATCCCACTTTTTGGAAACCAATGCATAAGTACTTTTTTATTTCTCATTTGAACAAGCAAACCATTAGTTTAGTTAAGTTCCATTTTTCTTTATTCGTTCTGTCTTACTCTATAAACCTTTCAACCCATGTATAAAAAAAATCTATAACTCTAATATAAATAGAATAAACATAAAAAAGATTAAGACAATAAATCCATTGCCACGTTTCCATATTAAAGTGAAGTAGAATACTTAATTTTTCTTTAATTTATTAATGCCCATTGGTGTTCCAAAAGTACCTTTTCGTAGTCCTGGGGAGGAAGATGCAGTTTGGGTTGACGTATAGTGCGACTTGTCAGACGTAATGGGTCATATGGAATTTACCCGTTATCTCCCCCGATCGAGATATCTTCTGTTTCGCCCAAGAAATAAGTGAACTATTAAGCATTCGGAGCGCGAACTGAATACAATTAGATCAATTTATATTTATTGGGATCAATATTCTCAATTAGAAGAATTTAGGGTTCACTTGGACTGAGAAAACGAAACTAAAGTATCCAGGCTCCGTTCATAAAATACCAACCGAATGGGTTTTGATAATATATGTACAATTCCCCTTGTATCAAAAATTCTTTTTATATCTTATTATATCTTATTTCTTAATATCTTATTCTTATACTTAAATTTAATTTCTAATTTACTTAATTAGAATCAAATTCGATTCCATAGATTCTATAACTATAATTAGATAAATAATTAAGTCTAATCATAATTCTCTAATTAGAATTAGATTTAATTAGTTTAGATTATTAACTAAATTGTATTTAATTAAATTATATTTAATTAAATATTATAATTATACTATATATCTATATATATAGTATGTAGTATATATATACTATTTATATAGTTATATACTATTTATTATTATTATAGTATTTTTTATTTATAGTATTTTTTATATTTTTTATAAATTTCTTTTTTTTATATTAGAATATATTTTTTTTTATTCTATTAGACTATTAGATTTTATTAGATTTAGATTATATATATGTATAGATCTATATCTAAAAAATGTATATATATAAATTAGAAATAAAAACAGAATCAAAATATAGGGATAAATATCTCAAACTGCTAACCCCAAACTAATATAGTGAATAAATAGAATCATTTGGGAAAGGCATGAAACGAATTGAAATAAAAAAGAAGTCGTAATAAAAAGAAGTGGTACTGAAAAAATTTGCTCTATATGTGTAAATAGAATTCGGATGTATGTTTTCCCGGAGTAGAACATGAACCTAAAAGAATTGAAAGGACCCATTATTCAAGAACAAGAAAATGATATCGTGATTTGAATCTCGATGAAACAATACATCAATGAAAGGTTAGTTCAACAAGTTCAGTAAATTCTTTTTTTTATTAAATTTTAATACAATAATTTAATAAAAAAATATAAATAATTATAAAGGGAGCCAAAACTTATGCTTTTGAAAATATATAAAAAAGCCCTTCGTTAGAAAAAAACTCTATTTATCACAGAAAAAGAAATAGAACTGGAATCGACACATTGATTCTTCTTTCACAAATTTCTTTTTGAACCGTATGCATCCAAAGGTGCATGTACGGTTTCTAAGGGATACCTTTTTCCCAACCAACCGACTTTATCGAGAAAGATTACTCTTTCTAGGCCAAGAGGTTGATAGCGAGATCTCAAATCAACTTGTTGGTCTCATGGTATATCTCAGTATAGAAGATGATACTAGGGATCTTTATTTGTTTATAAACTCTCCCGGCGGATGGGTAATACCAGGAATGGCCGTTTATGATACTATGCAATTTGTGCCGCCCGACGTGCATACAATATGCATGGGATTGGCTGCCTCAATGGGATCCTTTATTCTGGTCGGAGGAGAAATTACTAAACGTCTAGCATTCCCTCACGCTTGGCGCCAATGAGTTTTTATTAAAGAAAGACTATGCCTTCGCCATATTGAATATGAATAATTAAGTAATAATAGCATGGCACTTTGAGTTCGATATGAACAAACCATTATTGTTTTTTCATAACATGAGATTTTGTATCGAAATAGTAGTATGAAACAAGGGTTATTTCCGATTTTTTCTTATGTATCGGGAGCACATTTCAGCGTCACAAACCTTTTTCTTCCACAAAATATCAGAAGTCTCTTTCTTATACTTATATATATGTTATGAAAAAGTACAAAAAAAAAAACCGTTTTCCTTATTGGATTCTATCAGAAAGGAACTCTGGGATTGCTAAATCACAAACGAGATAAAAAAAAAAAAATAAAGCAACAGAACCATCGTAGTATTTTTCTTACTCCTACGAAAAGAAGGGTGGTAAATGGATCATTCAAACGACCTGGATCGAATGGATTCTAATTCTATTTCTTTCTTCGCTAGAATATAAGAGAAAAGAAAAGTAAATTCCATTGCGGAGCCGTATGCACAAAGGATGCCCGTACGGTTGATGTGGTAATTCTATTGTTTTTCTTCTTATTATTTTTTTTTTCCTTATTTTAACACAATCATAATCATATGAGATAGAAGAGCCGCTCATGATGTTATATATCATCATCAGGGTTATGATTCATCAACCCGCTAGTTCTTTTTATGAGGCACAAGCGGGGGAATTTTTCCTGGAAGCAGAAGAACTACTGAAACTTCGCGAAACCCTCACGGGTATTTATGTACAAAGAACGGGCAAGCCGTTATGGGTTGTATCCGAAGACATGGAAAGGGATGTTTTTATGTCAGCAATAGAAGCCCAAGCTCATGGAATTGTGGATCTTGTAGCGGTCGAAAATGCAAATACTGGTGGGGATTTCGTGTAAATAAAATCCATTTCAAAGCATAATTCTAATTTTCCGTAATTTGATATTGAATAGAAAAAATGCCTAATCATCAATCAATCATCAGGTTAAGGTCGATCTAAACCAATCTATTAGAATATATATATATGACATGCCAACAATTAAACAACTTATTAGAAACACAAGACAGCCAATGAGAAATGTCACAAAATCTCCCGCTCTTAGAGGATGTCCTCAGCGCCGAGGAACGTGTACTAGGGTGTATGTGCGACTCGTTCAGATCATTAGTTCGAACAAATGAGACAAACAACCTTTCCAGTATCAATGACCAGTCTCAACGAAAAGAATAAATAGAGAAGCTCCATTCTCATATGGATTGTGTATGGAATTTATGGTTTCCATTGGTGCAAATCCAATTGTCTAGATTTGAGATGAGAAACAATTCCCCGTTGGTAGCAAATAGTTATCGATTAAGCGGAGGAAATAAATAGTATTAGAAGACAAAGAAATTTATGCTCCTATTATTCAAAGTGTTGAAAGAACGGATTAAGAGGATCAGCTATCTAGCCAACTTTCTTTATTAAATGCCGTCACTGTATGAATAACTCTTATTGTGAAAAGAGCTATTACTCGATAATTGATGGGTAGAGCCAAAGAGAAAGAGCGTGAACTATACAGGTTAACAATAACATTTGATTAAATGAATAAAGTAGGCTCCGGTGTATAGAGAGGATCTCACCGTTTAAAAACTAACCATAGAAACGATGGAACCCACAATTTTATTTAATTTAAATTTATTAAATTAAATTTATAAAATTTGTTTTCTAATTTTAGAAATATTATATTATTTTTTTTATTTAATATTTAATTAAAATATTAAAATAAATAAATAAAAAATGAAATAAAAAAATGGAATTTAAAATATAAATTTTCAATATAATATATTTTATAATATATTTATAATAAAATATAATATATTTATAAATCATTAAATTATATATTTATATATATTTATTAATTTATTTTTGAGTATTAGTTTAGTATCGTTAGAATTTCTGATTTCCAGGTGAAAAAAAAAATACCCCGAATGAATAAACAAATCGTGGTCAGGAAGGTTATAGTAGCAAAAGCCATTGGAATTTTTATTTTATATATCGGAAGAATCCGTTTTGTTATTAATCGACCGTGGGAAGGGAAAAGGATGACTGAAAGAATAGAAATCAATTAGTTATTCATTAAGATTTAATTTGATTCAATGACCAGAGTTAGACGAGGATATATAGCTCGGAAACGCCGAGCAAAAATTCGTTTATTTGCATCAACTTTTAGAGGGGCTCATTCGAGACTTACTCGAATGGCTACTCAACAAAAAATGAAAGCTTTAGTTTACTCTGATCGAGATAGAAGCAGACAAAAGAGGGATTTTCGTCGTTTGTGGATTACTCGAATAAATGCAGTAATTCGTGATAGCAAGGTATTGCATAGTTATTCTGTATTAATACAGAATCTGTACAAGAAAAAATTGCTTCTTAATCGTAAAATACCTGCGCAAATAGCTATATCAAATAAGAATTGTCTTTACATGATTTCCAATAAGATCATCAAATAGATATTTTGTAGTACAGAAATGATTGAAACAGAATTCCCCGGAGTTCATTCTCCGGGAGGATAGAATAAAAAAAAATACTAAAAAAAAAAAAAATAAGAGATAAGAGTGAAGGAATATGTTTCAATAAAAAAGGATTTCCTACTTTTTGTTTCTTATAACACAAGAATCCATTGTATCTTTTCGAACAAAGCATCCATCCGAGCTTGAGTTCCTATTTTATTTAGTTTTGATTCCATTGGGGAGTATGTCTATTTATTTCGGGTTCTAGGACCAGAAGTTCTGGGAATCGACTCGGCTCTCTCAAATTGTTTCTCATTATTAAGAAAAGGTAACAAAGATAAAATACGAGCTTGTTTTATAGAAATAGTAATTAATCGTTGTTGTTTCAAGGTCAATCTATTCACCCGTCTAGATAATATTTTTCCCTGTTCACTAATAAATCGACTAATTAAACTCATGTTTCTATAATCAATTCGATCCCCCGATCCAATTGGGTGTAAACGCCTACGAAAAGATCGCTTGTATTTACGAAAGGAGTGTTTGGATTTATCCATGGTTTATTCCTTATCTCTAAAATTCTATTTCTTTATTCATTTCAGATCCGACCGAACTAAGCTTTTCTTTTTACCATTTTTATACTATTACTATACTCTATTCCATGATTATATATATATATAATTATATATATAATACTCCATATATATGTTAAGTTTTCCCTCTTCGTTTGCAAGATTAAACATTCAATCTATTTCTTTATTTCCCCATGAATCGTATGCTTGCAACAATAGGGACAAAATTTTCTCAATTCTAATCGACCAGATGTATTGTGTCGATTTTTTTCAGTAATATATCTAGAAATACCTGGGGATTCCTTATTGACATCCTTTAGTACACAACTGCTACATTCCAAAATAACTATGACTCGAACATCTTTACTCCTGGCCACGAGCCTCAGCCTCCTTTGTATTTTTGATTGAATTAACTTAATTTTAACTCTTTTTCAATCCGAGAAAAAGAAAAAAATAAGAGAAGTTACTAATTAGAAAGAATTATTAGAAATAATTAGAAAGAAAATTTCGAAAGATTTTCTCATTCTATGATAAAAGCGAAATTCTAATTCTATTAAAACTCTCATTCTATTAATAATTTAGAATAATAATAATATTAAACTAGAATAATTATTCTATATATAGAATAATATATAATCATTCTATATATAGAATAATATATAATCTATATTTGAAATAATAATTAATTACAATAATGGTAATAAATAATTAAGTAATACAATTTTTTTCTAAGCTAAGTATTCATTTTTGCTATTCTAAAAGACCATACTAATATTCAAATATCCTCTTTCTATGCTACTCCGCCCTCTTCTATAGAATAGAATTGATTCACATTTTCATTTATGTTATCTTCTCAAAAATTCCATCTTCCATTCACCGGATTTTTGCAGAAGTTGAATACACTTTTTCTTTTTGTTTTTCCCTCCTCCTCCTATCCTAACGGACCAAAAAAAGGGTATGGCGGAGTTTGAAATTTTAGTCATATAATACGGAATTATTTCTCTAATTGGATTTCTTCATATATTAATAACTAGAATGAAAAAAAGGGAAATGACAGGGCATCTGGGAATAAACGATTAATTTCTATCAATATGCCCGCTAAAGACCCAAACCATAGAGTACTTAGTACAGGTGCCACAGAGAGATATGTTTTTATATCTCGCATTGAAAATCCTCCTTCTTTATTGGAATACATATATGGTCAGATGCTGTAGTTCAAGATCATTTATATTTATTTTACACGGAATTGCTAAACAAAATAGATAATATATACAATGAAGCAATAGATAAGCTTTTCCTACTCCTAAAATAAAAGGGATAAAAATGATCCCTTCTTCCCGAGCATTATCTATAAATATTCGTTTTTTTATGTTAGGTTTCAGATGTATAAAATTATTATCTTATATGTATGAAACACAAAACAAAAAGGGAAACCGAAAAGAAGAAATAACAAGAAAATTGTATATAGATGTTAAGAAAAAATACCGATGTGGAAAACAAGACAGGGATTTTGTAAAATGAGACTGTACAAAATTTTGAAAAGGGATGTAGCGCAGCTTGGTAGCGCGTTTGTTTTGGGTACAAAATGTCACGGGTTCAAATCCTGTCATCCCTACCTATTACTTACTCTATGGGCAATTAACGAGGGATTAATTGAGATTAATTAAAATAGGATATAATTTTCCCTTTTTACATATATTATATGTATGCAAGACACGTTGCGGATAAAATAGAAAAAAAATTCTTTACAGCCGTTTTTTCTGTCATAATAAAGCGCTCTTAGTTCAGTTCGGTAGAACGCGGGTCTCCAAAACCCGATGTCGTAGGTTCAAATCCTACAGAGCGTGATTCGGTTTATTTGATATAAAATATCAAATAACTTAACAAAAAGTTGAATTGCAACTTTAATTTGACCCCCTGAGGTGAGGGGGTCAATAAAAAAAAAAGAAATGTTACTCAATCAAAGGTCTAACTGATCACCACGCCTATATTGTAAATATGCGGTTACAAATAATCCTGCCAAAGTAATAGGAATTAAGCCTAAGACGATTCCAAATAGAAAAACTTCAATCATTTCGGTTTATTTTATGGTATAAAAGAGAGGTAAGATCTACCCTTAAATAGTAATCTAAATTCTCTGTGAATCTCAATGACCAAGAATTGGGAATTGATGTGGGAAAGAGCCATAGAATATCTACAATTTCAGAGAAATATTCATTTTTTTTTTTCATTTAATTCATTTCAAATAAGTCGTATCTTGCTCAAACCGACGAATAAAGCTGAGGTTATAGTTAACGCAGCCAATAGAAAACCGAAATAACTAGTTATAGTAGGCATGAAAGAGCTAAATGATATATGTTTTTTATTACATATATTGATAAAACATTTACCTAAGTTTCTATTTTTCACAAATAGGAAAGTAAGAAA